TTAGAAGAATGGAAAAAGTCCTGTTCTTTCAATAACACAATAACAAGTATTTTTGAATCAAATAAAATAACTTTTTTTATCTTATCTAATTTGTTGCAACAAAAAATAAAAAATGGCCCGTGACACGGGCCAGGACGCGGAAATAAAAAAAGACTTTTCGGACGAAATGAAAAAATAAAAATAAAGAATAGATTAAAAAAAAAATATAGAATTCTAATTTCTAATATTAAAATTCAAATATTAATAATTATAATAATTAATAGAATAATATATTATTAATATTATAATATTAATATTAATTTAATAGTAATTAATTAATTAATAGTAATTAAATAGTAAATTACTATAATACTAAATAATACTAATTAGAATACTAATATATTAAGAGTAATATAATAATAATATAGTAATATAAAGTAATAAAAAAGGTAAAAAAAAAAGAAAGTTATAGAAGAAGGACTTTTTTTTTCAAGCCCTACTTGTTGTGTATTGTTGTGTAATGTAACATAGGAATTATCTTTTCTCAATTGGGAGAGATGGCTGAGTGGACTAAAGCGCCGGATTGCTAATCCGTTGTACGAGTTATTCGTACCGAGGGTTCGAATCCCTCTCTTTCCGGTTCCGTTGATGACTTGGTATTTTTTTTTTCAAGTCTTTTTCTTTATTTATTTTCTAATAGTTAAAGATGTAGAATAGATAAAATTCTAAGAACATTTAATAAATTTAATAAAAATAATAAAAATAAAAATCAAGTAAGGAAAAAGCCTTATTTTTTTTTTATTCTTCACGTCCAGGATTACGCCCTGGATCATTAGATAAAAATCCAAAGATGAAAAGGGAAACAAAGAATATTACTACTGTGTAAACAAAGAGTTTGAGAGTAAGCATTAGACAATCTCCAAGATCTTTTTTTTTTGTTTGGAAAAAAAGAAAATAGATTCTCTATTTTTATACTATATATCCTATTTTGACACCAAGAAATGAAGTGGCTTCTAGAAATTTTTCGAAATAGAAAAGCATTTTTCTAAATTCATTTGTAATAAGAGTCGAGTCTTTCGTGCCAAAAATTTTCTTTCATACCGAAAATTAGATATTTCGGGGGGCTCTAACCGAATAGGTTTCTTTTAATAGAATGGAAAAAAGAGGAGCATGGGGTAGGTAATCTATATTTTTCACGTTTATACAATAACTTCAATGTTTGAATCAAGGGCCTATACTATAAGACTTATCTGATCTTATCAATTATTAGAATTTTTTATCTTGAATAAATCATGAATTATTCTAGGACAGTATTCAAAATCTCATCGAAAACTTACAGCAGCTTGCCAAACAAAGGCTAATAGAAAAAAGAACAGAGGGATTACTGGCATAACATCTACGATTGGATTCAAAAAAGCGTAGGCTTCAGGCAATTTTGTGAAGAAAAAACTGCTTGAATAAAGGGCAAAATTAAGACAGATACAAATCAAATTTAAAATATTAAGCATAACAAACATTTTGTTCTTGAAGATAATTGTATTTTGACTGAGTTATTAATATTCATATAAAAATGGATATAAATTAATATTAATATAAAATAGAGTTAAGGTAGACAAAAAACTTTAAACTCAGTCAATCAAAAATCCTTCAATTATCAGCTAAAAAAAGAATAAAAGAAATCATATTTTCATACAATATCTTAATGGAATTCTATATTATGATCAATAAATTCAGTTTAATTCTATATCTACACATATCAAAATACGAACAACAAGCTAATCCAGTTCATAGATATTTTTGGGGACGGGAATTGACAAAGAACCAATACCAATATTAGTTTTATTAGTTTTGAATCAAAATAGAAATGGGGCGTGGCCAAGCGGTAAGGCAACGGGTTTTGATCCCGCCATTCGGAGGTTCGAATCCTTCCGTCCCAGAGCATATTTATTTTCTATATCAAAATTATATATATCAAAATAAAGATTGTTTTTTTGAACAACAAAAGTAAGACGGGTTTTTCATTATATCTTTATCCTCGGGCTGGTTTAGGGTAAAAAAAAAAGGAAACAATGAATTCATCTGAACCTCTTTGGCTTTGTACCTATAAAAAGAGAGTCTAGCATCCAATAAGATGGAATCGTTCTTTATTTGAATTTGATTTCTCATTCATTATCCCATACCCCATGATCATTTTCAATGTCTGTTCGAATCTCATTAACAAACAAAGAAAATACATATGTTACACATTTCTTTTTCGACCTATTCATTTGTTTTATTTTAAATCATTGATGGTTTAATCTGAATCTGAATATGGGATTTATCTCTTTTATGATGATAAAACGGAGTCCTTACTATAAACTATAAAACGTTATTCAAATAATGATATCGGGATAAGCTATTTTTTAATTAAATTCTTTTAATTTAATGATTTTTTATGAGTCCTTGGTACTTGAAGAAGTGTGGGATTCACGACTCGGTCCTATCGAGTCACTTGAAGATGAAGATTCGAAGAGAACTACTTATTTCTTCGTCTTATCTTATTGGTTTGCTAATATTCGTATTGGAAATCAAAAAATATTTATATGATTCAATAAAATATCAATAAAATATGGGGTTAATTTGAATTAATTCTTTTGTTTTCTTCATTGTGTATTTTTTTATTAACAGATTTACATTCATATTGACAACAGTGTATCAAATAAATATAATCCGATCTGGGTAATTAGATCTTATCTGTAGATTTATTTATATCTATTCCAGTGGTTTGGTTTTTTTTTTTTCTTCATTCAAATGAAATGATAGGTTTATTGGATTTGCTGTGATACAAAAGTCTTTTTTTGATTGAAAAAAAAAAAAATGGAAATGTATTGAATGTATTGTTATATTAGAAAAATGTATAAAAATGAATATTTCCATTTTTTAAATTATTTTCAATTTTAAATATTTAAATATAAGAATAGATAGCATAAGAGACAATAGATAATCTATAAATTTTGACTTTATTAAACTTTATCTATACTTTATTTAAATTTAACTTTATCTATTTTTTTATCCGAATCAATTAGAAATTTTTCTATTTAATTTCGTGTTCATTTCTTGTTAGTTTAATGTTTTGATTGTGTCGTACGATTTAATCTCTTTATTTATTCTCTTTGATTTATTTTGATTTTTGATTCCGATTCTATCTACATAACCTAATTATTTGTATTTGGGTTGCTAACTCAATGGTAGAGTACTCGGCTTTTAAGTGCGGCTAACAGCTTTTACACATTTGTACGAAGAAAGGGATTCGTCCATACCATCGGTATTATTTGTAAGACCACGACTGATCCTGAAAGGAATGAATGGAAAAAACAGCATGTCGTATCAATGGAGAATTCTGAGAATATTTGATTCTTACCGGATCGGCTCCAAACAAACCTTGTTTGAATTCTTGGTGCGTAACATAAAAACAAATGAATTCAAATTCAAAGTTGGGGTTGGGTCGAGTTAATAAATGGACAGAGCTCCGCGGCTCCAATTATAGGGAAATAAAAAAGCAACGAGCTCCCGTTCTTAATTTGAATGATTTTCCGATCTAATTAGACGTTAAAAATGGATTAGTGCCTAGTGCGGGAAAAGCTTTTTCTTGAGTGGATTTTCGATTTTTTTAATGAGTCCTAACTATTAGCTATTCTCCACTATGAAGGGGAGTTGAATGTGTAGAAGAAAAAGTATATTGATAAAGCAATTTTTTTTTTCCAAAATCAAAAAAGAGTGATTGACTTGAAAAAGTAAAGGATTTCTAGTCACCTATTACCCTATAAATGAACATAAACCAATTAGAAATGAACATAAACCAATTAGATGGAAAAAAGAGAGGATAGAGGGTCCGTTGGTGAGTTTAACTATTTCCGAGGTATCCATTCTTTTTATATTATACTATTTTGTTTTTATGGTATCGCACTATGTATCATTTAATAACCCAATAAACTCCCTATCTTTGCTTCAATCAAATCGAATTAAAAATGAAAATAGAGAAATCTCAAAGAAATTTAGAAATAGATAGATCTCGAAAAAATGACTTCCTATACCCACTTATCTTTCGGGAGTATATTTATACATTTGCTCATGATCGTGACTTAAATAGATCTATTTTGTTAGAAAATGTAGGTTATGACAATAAATATAGTTTACTAATCGTAAAACGTTTAATTACTCGAATGTATCAACAGAATCATTTGATTATTTCTGCTAATGATTCTAACCAAAATACATTTTTTAGGTATAACAAAAATTTGTATTTTCAAATGATATCGGAGGGGTTTGCAGTTATTGTGGAAATTCCATTTTCCTTACGATTAGTATCCTCTTTAGAAAGATCAGAAATAGTAAAATCTCATAATTTACGATCAATTCATTCAATATTTCCTTTTTTAGAGGGCAAATTCCCACATTTAAATTATCTGTCAGAGGGACTAATACCGTACCCCATCCATCTAGAAAAATTGGTTCAAATCCTTCGCTATTGGGTGAAAGATCCCTCCTCTTTGCATTTATTACGACTCTTTCTTCACGAGTATTGGAATTTGAACAGTCTTATTATTCCAAAGAAATCTATTTCCTTTTTTGTAAAAAAGAATCAAAGATTCTTCTTGTTCTTATATAATTCTCATGTATATGAATACGAGTCCGTTTTCTTTTTTCTTTGTAAGCAATCCTTTCATTTCCGATTAACATTTTATCAGGTCTTTCTTGAGCGAATATATTTCTATGGAAAAATAGAACATTTTGTAGAAGTCTTTACTAAGGATTGGGGGGACAGCCTATGCTTGCTCAAGGATCCTTTCATACATTATATTAGATATCAAGGAAAATCCATTTTTGTCTCAAAGGATACGCCTCTTCTGATGAAAAAATGGAAATATTACCTTGTCAATTTATGTCAATGTCATTTTGATGTGTGCTTTCAACCCCAAAAGATCCATATAAACCCATTTTCATTATACAAGCATTCTTTCGCCTTATTAGGTTATCTTTCA